TCGGTTACATTTTTCATAAAATCTCCCTTTGACTAAAAAATCGACCAGAGTTCTTTTTCTATCACTTTGCCCTTTGTTATTTATTATTATTTTTGAAATCGAGTCAAAAAATACTCGAGTTATGTTATAAAGTATAAACTACTCCTTAGTTGTTGCAACACCTCAAAAAAAGAGTTTCTCTTGACTACGGGCGGGAAGGATGAAAGAGAGTCGGTATGCTAATGCCTCATCTGCAAATCAGCCCCTCCCATAGGTTGGTTATTTTCTCAACTAATAAGGAATTGTAGAAGGGAAGTCGTGATCTAATTTGAAAAAGCAAACGACAAGTCCAAGGCAATAAAATAGGAAAAATATGTATTTTTCTAAGATTAAACAAAAGGATTTGCAAATAAAAGTGCTAATGCTACAACCAATCCATAAATCGTTAAAGCTTCCATAAAAGCTAGACTAAGCAATAGAGTACCTCGTATTTTTCCCTCTGCCTCGGGCTGTCTCGCGATACCCTCTACGGCTTGACCCGCAGCAGTCCCCTGACCAATTCCAGGTCCAATAGAAGCAAGCCCTACAGCCAATCCAGCAGCAATAACGGAAGCAGCAGAAATCAGTGGATTCATGATAAGTCCCTCGTACCAACAAAAAGAAATGGTTAATGATACAATCAGCCAATGAATTATGACTTAATTATTCCAGCGATACATCCAGTCGAAGTAACTAAGAACTTCGAATTTAAGTAAGAATATTATTGAATAATCCGACCTACTTCGATATCTAGTTTTTCGTTTCTATCCCTTTCTATCCCGCAGAGTTTTTATGAATTTATAGCACTTTAGTTCTTCCATTTCGTGATTCCGAACTCTTATCTTTCATCTTTTTTTGATTTCATCTCTTTATTCAGCGAATTCACAGCCACAACGATATGAGAGAACTTCTATTTGAACCCACACACGATAGTGGGTAAAATGAAATATATCTTTAGTTCATATATGACTAGTCAATATCTCACATATACATGTGTTTCTTCCATAACGTAAACCATTAGATTCAATTTGGTTCTCGAACCCAGTCGTTTTTTAGGAACCCCCCCTTTTTCTGCTGTATTCATATTTATTTATCATTAGTCCACCCGAATACATTCTAAACTAAATGGACTAATGAAATTGATTAGCGCGAATTATTGCACAGAAATTATTTGATTGATCTAAGTTCGTGCAATTTATTAAATTTTTTTGGTCAATTGTTGAATAAAACCAACTGTAAAGTCGAATCCTTTCTACTGTTTTTTATTTAACCACACGTTGTAAACATATATCTTAATTCAAATCAGAATTTGAATAAGAAGATTGGCTGACCGACCAATATAATAAATTTAGAAGGCCAATATTCGTGGAAAAGGTAGCATGTTAAGTGGATGAAAGGATAATTTTAGGAAAAATATCTCAAAGATCTCTTTCCTTTTTTTACAACTCCCTAATATCGTAATTTGATATTTTTTGTTCCTATTGCTTTCTATCGTATATAGAGTCTTGTATATTTCTATTCCTTAAATAAATAACCTTTAGCTGCACATACATTGCTTTGTACTAAGCTAAAAAAAGACTATTTCAATGATGGCCCTCCATAGATTCACCTATATAAGCCGCGGCTAAAGTTGCAAAAATAAGAGCTTGAATACCACTTGTAAATAATCCAAGGAACATGACAGGGATAGGAACTACTGAAGGTACTAAAGAAACAAGAACAACAACTACTAATTCATCCGCTAAGATATTTCCGAAAAGTCGAAAACTAAGTGATAAGGGCTTGGTGAAATCTTCTAAGATGTTAATGGGTAAAAGAATCGGGGTTGGTTGAATATATTTCCCGAAATAACTTAATCCCTTTTTGTTAAGACCTGCATAGAAATATGACACTGACGTGAGTAAAGCTAAAGCAACCGTAGTATTTATATCATTCGTAGGTGCGGCTAACTCTCCCTGAGGTAATTCTATGATTTTCCAAGGTAAAAGAGCTCCCGACCAATTAGAAACAAAAATAAATAAAAACATAGTTCCAATAAAAGGAACCCAGGGGCCATATTCTTCTCCAATTTGCGTTTTACTCACATCCCGAATGAATTCAAGAACATATTCGAAGAAATTCTGACCCCCAGTCGGAATGGTTTGTGGGTTCCGAAGAGCTATAGTAGCTGAACCTAATAAGATAGCAATTACAAACCAAGAGGTAATAAGTACTTGGCCGTGAACTTGAAACCCCCCTATTTGCCAATAGAAATGTTGGCCTACTTCTACACCGGATATATCGTATAACCCCTTTTTTAGTGTGTTAATGGAACATGATAGCACATTCATATTGTCCTCTGAAAAAAATAGAACTTTAAATAAAATTATTTTGATTCAACTATTTCTTTGTCTACTTGAGTTGGATATTTGCAACATAAAAATTTGAATACTAACTAATCACATAATATCCCCAGTTATTTTTATCTATTTTAAAAAATTAATAAATATAATAACCGATTCCAGAAATCTATCGGATTTTCGAAAGAAAAGTTAGTTATCTTATTATTAATCTTAATCACGGATTTCTTATATAGCTAGAACGGCCTTCACAAATTGCGAATACTAATTTGTTAAGAATTAAACGGATTGAAGATATAGCGTCATCATTCGACGGAATCGAAATATCTGCAAGATCTGGGTCACAATTTGTATCGATTAAACAAATTGTTGGAATTCCCAAAGTGATACACTCGCGCAGAGCCGTATATTCTTCATGCTGATCAACGATAATTACAATATCGGGTAACCCTGTCATATATTTAATCCCGCCCAGGTATGTTTGCAGGCGGGATAATTGTCTTTTCACCACAGCCGCATCTCTTTTCGGAAGGCGGTTGAGTCTTCCCGCCTTTTGTTCCATTCTCAAGTCCCTGAACTTCTGAAGTCTCGTTTCTGTAGTGGACCAATTCGTTAACATCCCGCCAAGCCATTTTTTATTAACACAATGACATCGGGCCTTTATCGCAGCCCATGCTACTGAATCAGCTGCTTTGTTTTTTGTACCAACAATCAAGAATTGTTTTCCCCTACTTGCTGCATCAAAAACCAAATTGCAGGCTTCGGATAAAAAACGAGCAGTTCTCGTAAGATTTGTAATATGAATACCTTTACGCTTTGCAGAAATATAAGGTGCCATTTTAGGATTCCATTTCCTAGTACCATGCCCAAAATGAACTCCTGCCTCCAGCATCTCTTCCAAGTTGATGTTCCAATATCTTCTCGTCATTTCTCCCTAACCCCCTTTTTTTAAGAGACGGGGAACCCCTGAAATTAAACTAAATAATTGTTCCGATGGAACCTTCTCTTCTACCATAGATTGGCCGTAGATAGACAAACAAGCCATTAGTCTTTTCTATTGCGTACTGTTTTGATTACCAACTCAAGTGACTGCACCAAATACAGATAGTCAAAAAGATAAACCTGCCTTTAGGAATCATTAAATCCTAATAAATCATTGTTCTGGTCTATCGCGGAAATTCTTTGAAAGAAAAGAATCAAAGAATTTTCGGTGGTGAAACAAAATATCTCTCATTTCCACCGCGAATATATTGTTTTTTTTTGTTTCCAAAGGGCCCTTGTTATGTTGTTTTGAAGGGAGCACTAATCCTTTCAATCCGGTACCAACGGGTATCATACCCCCCAAGACAACGTTTTCTTTTAGGCCTTTCAACCAATCGATTCGACCCCGAAGAGCCGCTTTTGCTAAAACTCGAGCAGTTTCTTGAAAACTCGCTTCAGATATGAAACTTTGAGTATTGAGAGATGCTCGAGTTATTCCCAATAAGAGAGCTCGGTAACAAACCGCCTCCTCCAGCGCGCGCCCCATCCGCTCCGCCCGCAAAAATCCAATTAGTTCTCCGGGTGAAAAAACATTAGACATTCCATCTTCTGAAACCAACACCTTTGATGTTATTTGACGTACAATAATTTCTATATGCCTATTATGGATCTGCACCCCCTGGGATCGATAAACCTTTTGAATCTTATTAACTAAAGAGATACGACTTTGCACTATAGTTAACTCAGCACCAATCAAAAATGTCCACGGCATTCCAAGAATTCTTGTTATACGTTCGTTCCAGCCCTCAATCCTTTTTTCTAGATTCATCGATATTGAATCAACCGAACGCACTTCTAAAACTTGTTCTACTTTTGGAAGCCCCTGGGTTATATCACCAGATCTCGATTTTTCATAGATAAATGTAATTAAAGTATCTCCTTCGTACACGATTTCCCCATAATGGCCGTGAACAGTTGCTCCCGGAGTAGCCAAATAAGGCTTAGCCGATCGCATTACTACAGAGTCGGCTTGAACAAGTATAACTTGACCCGATTTTAGGCATAGTGCGTTTTTGGCTATAGATATATTTTCACAAATCAACTGCCCAAGACGCATTATTATAGATGTTTCTTGACAATAATTGGGATGGAGAAAATACCAATTCAAATTAAAAATAATGTTACTGCATGGGTCGGGCTTATCAATTTGCTCGGTTTCATCGATTAAATAATATTTAATTACTTGAAAAGTCTGTTTTAAATTAAAATTGTCAAGTTGCAAATAGTTATTTACCAAGATCTGGTTATGAGTTATTAAATGGTAAAATGAATAAACATTCGCAATTAGAAAGGCTGTTCCTAAGGGCCCCAGTGAATTATTAATTGGAATGAGAGGATCTTTTGTAATTTTAATTGATTCTTTTATCATATTGTGATATTTTCCATCGTTGAATGGACCCATTCGAAAACAATTGGATGATGACAAAATTATCAACGACTGGAATCCCGTATTTCTATTCAATAACGTATGAATAGTTCTTTGATTTTGATTAAGGGGTTGTTGGGTTCTTGCCTTGGAATAAACGGAAGAAAACGGATTGATATTGGTGCAATCTGATCCATTATCAGAGAGCAATCCGGAGCCCGACGGATCATTCCTTT